TCATTTCATCCGGGAAAAGCCATCTCTTTCTCAACAATGTCTTTGTCATTTGATCCAATAGTGTTCCGTTAGATAGGAACAGATTTGATAAATACTGATAACTCTCGGATAGAGTATTAGAACGGAAAGATCCATTAGATAATGAACTATTGGTTCTAAACCATCTCTGGCGATGAATCAACAATTCGAAGTGCTTTTCTTGCGTATTCTTTATGAACCAGCGTTTATATATAGATGTAGGAGGATTTGTTTGGGAAGCAATAAGCCCCTTTGACATCTCCTCATCTGCAAAGAATTCTCGACGTGAAAACACAGAGACAAAGGGCTGATCTTTGAATAGGGAAAGGAATGGATCCGCAGGGTCCCAAATGAATTGGCTTGTTCGAAAAAAGCCTTGTTCTTTGGAAGATCTATCTCGTGTCTGGTACTGCATGGTTCCACTCTGCAAGAACTCCGAATCATTCTCTTGAAGCTCATCCTCTTTATGATAAATGATCCGTTTGCCCCGAAATGACCCAGCCCAATAGGGAAATCCCAATTCAGTGGGCCTTTCGATACAATCAAATAGATTGCCATAAGGGCGCCATATTCTAGGAGCCCAAACTATGTGATTGAATAAATCCTCCTCTATCTGTTGCGGATCGAGGGCCCCTTCTTCAAACTCCGATTCGTATTTTTCATATAGAAATCTCTGATCAACGATAGAACAAGATCCATTTTGCATCATATCTAACTGATTCCTTGGTTCGGAACGAAGAAGCAATGTCACTCGATTATTATCAAACTGACTGCAATCTTTTTCTGTCCGTGAGGATCCCGCCAGAGCCAGAGCGCCTTCTACTTCTACTTCTAATAGTAATAATAGTAATAGGCCATGAACTAGATCAGAATCATTCTCAACGAATCCATAAGAAGTGATCCAATTTTTTTCATCGGGTCTGGATGAAGACCAAAGATCTTGAGCGACCGATCCGGCAGAACAACTCAAAAGATAAAGAAGTATCGTTAATTTCTTCATGCTCGTTCCAAGTTCGAAGTACCATTTGTACAAATAAGAATCCCCTCCCTTACATGATTTCTTCTTCATATAGATAGATATAGGATCTATGGGGCAATTACTTAGAAGTACATTTTGTGCAACAGCCCTTCCTATCTGATAGAAAAGGATCCCATGATCCTGAACTGATCTTATCTGGGATCGAAAATGCCAAGTTTTTCTATGAAGAGCTGATCTAATTGTATTAGTTTCTATAATGGATTTCTTCTGTGTAATACTAATTGATAGGGCCTCATTGATAAGTGCTACAAGATCTCGTGCATCGGAACCCATGGTTATGGACCCGAATCCAGTAGTATGGAACATCTTCTTTTCCAAGTGAAATCCCCTAGTATATGAAAGAATGAAAAAGTGCTTTCGTTGTTGTGGAAGAAGAAGCCTTCGTATCTTAATGCATGTATTTAATTTATTCGGAGCTATTAGAGCGGGATCCACTTTTTGGGGAATATGAGTCGAAGCAATAACAAGAATCTTTCCAGTGGAACATCTTTCACTGGAGAGATAGTTCTCTAATAGACCGAGGGATAAGTAATTCGACTCATTCACATGCAGATCATGAATGTTTGGAATCCATATTATGCAAGGAGACATTGCTTTTGCTAATTCGAATTGAAGGGTGATCTCAAATCGGTCTATTTTCGGCGTCATAGACATAGTTAGCACATTCGTCATAGTTAGCAGCTCCATATCAATATCAAGGTCATCATCAATACCATCACTACCACCAATATCGTCACTATCATCAATATCGTCACTATCATAAATATCGATATCATCAATAAGATAACCTTTAAGCTTGTCGTCCAGGAACTTGTTCGGAAATACCGTAATGAAAGGAACATAGGAGTTTGTCGCTAGGTATTTGACCAAACAGGATCGTCCAGTTCCTATAGAACCTATCACTAAAATACCTCTAGAAGGGGATAGGGCTAAGCGGAGCGAAAAGGGTTTTCCATGAGGAGATGGGGAATGAAAACTATTAGCCCCACACGAGGTTTGTGAATAAGTGATTGTCTGATAATGAGCAAGGAATATCCGTCTTTCTGCTAAACAGGATCTATTGAACTCATAATTCATTAGATCCTTTTGATGAATGTCAACTAAGTATCGTAAGGAAATTGATCCCGGTTGTTCAATCATTTGATAACCAGAGTCATTCTTTGATAAATGATCACTATGAGTCAGACTCAATAGAATTTGATCAATCCCTTTTTCTGTCGTTAAGGTGGAGAACTGAACCAAGAATTCTCTTTCTTCATCATCAATCGAATCACTGTTCGCGACCCAGAATTCGATTTTCTCATCAATCCAATCACCGTTTTTTCTTTTTCTTATCAATGAATAGATCTCTTTACTTGTACGACTTAGATGTCTCGTATTTCTCGAAAAAATGATTCGATTGATGGGATTTGGTATGATACTTACAAGATCGATGAGATTGAT